CGGTCTTGTTTTTCAACAAGCGGAATAACCCAATTTGTATCTCGGCAATGAATCCCCTATTGAATTGAGATCTTTAGTACAGAAATCATTTTCCATTCTTTTTGTCCTTGGCCGCATTAGCAAAACATTCTTATCTGACTTTGGATCCAGACCTTCGAACCCTAGAACGATGGAAGCTATCGAAAAACTAACTTCACTCCATCTTCCCACCCATTCTGTCGATCAAGTGGTTATAATGACCCAACTCTGGAATGAATTAGATGCATAAAGTGGTAGAGATGTTTGACTGAGATGGATGTGTCACTTGAAGCTTAGAGTTCCATGTGTCAGTCAAGCGAGAGGGCTAGATCAAGGTGGCAAGCGGAAGGAAGAGGGGCAAGCACGCTAGGCATTCCGATTGGTGCTTAGTTCACTCCGCCGCAAAGGAAAGACATTTGAACTAGACATATTTGATCTGTTCTTCCCTATTCACTAGGTTATAGGGCAAGACCCCTGATCTATTGGATGGGGGGCCCTTCTACAATAATGCTTTCTACTTAATGCTGCCAATCTAAAAATCTTGTAGTCCCTGAAATGTGATCTTGATGTTCGTCTTTCGAATGGTGTGGTGTAACCATAATGTGATGATAGATTTAAATACAGTTGGCATAAAGATAATAGGATAAGCCTGATTCTTCCTTGTGGGGTAAATCAAAGAAAGCAGCAGTAAACTATTGGATAGAAAGAGTTGAGAAGAAAACTCAAGCCTGGGGATGTTGTATAATAGTTCTTTCTTATAAAAGAGAGAGAACTACCTAATACACACACAATCTAGGCCATGCTATTCCACATTTGTCCGCGACAAGAAGATCCTGCATCGCAGTTGGGGGTGGGTAAAGAAGAATTTTCACTCTGAAGTTCCCCATCCGAATAGTTGTTCGCGAGCAAATCTGCGACCCTCCCGATAATCCTCACTTGTCCAATCTCTAGCAAGTAATTCCTGAATCCGTCACTCTTTGATTACTCTAGTAGCCAACTCATAGAAAGATGCAAATAGTCAAGAGTCACTAAGACCATACCAGTACTGACTGGAGCAGTCGCCCTGAGCATAATCGTGACTCTTAATGCACTTTTTGCTTCAAATGGTAATCAACTGACTAGTACAAGTAGGTTTATCATTGTGGTTTACCTTCTTTTTAATGATTGTAACAGCTTTTATAGGATACGTACTCCCGATGAGCTTTTCAATTACAAGTCGAAAAAGACCCCAAAAGCGGTTGAAGGGCCGCCTTAATTAAATGAGGTACCGACGGGCAGACCTCTAAGGATACGGTAAACAGGTTAGCCCCGGGTACGCTTGGGACTGGATTGAATCCTTTTCCTTTGTTAGAGATAGAGGCGAGCTCGTAAGTCAAGTACGGAACGAGCCTTGTGTGCCCCTCCCTTTACTCTAGTCCTTTTTAACTGCCTTGGCTGGAAGAGATTCTATTATGACTGGCATGGCTTGAGGACTAGCCGGGGAAGAGCCTACAAAGAACCATAGCTTTAACTAGGGATTGATCAGTCTGATGGTTCCTAATCTAATTGGCTGCTGCAGATGATTTCACTTCTTCCGCCGACTCAACAGCTTCGATAGTTGATGTAGCTTCAGTTTACCTTTTTTTACTGTAGGCCCGTCTCGCTGCTTTTCCAATGCTTCCGGAATTCTTATCTTACATTTTCTACTTCGCCTTAGAAAAAGGGTGAGGTTAATTATCAAAGCCCTTTATTTATCGATAGTTATTCAAGGTGAAAGAAAGACCCGACTTTGGCCTTTTAAATAACCTGGAATAAGTACTCCAAGGTTTCAAAGTAGGCTTTTGCTGTGGATCTATAACTCTAATGTCTGCGCCTGTACTAGACTGGTCTCGAGTGCTGTGCTGATGTGACTGTGCTTGACTTAGGGTTTGGTTTGGCTCTGCTGTTTTGGGTTGCCTCCTTGCGACTAAAGGAGATGAGTGAATAGGCAAAGTACCACAGTACAAGGATCTCACTTTCATTTTCCGAATCCGATACTAGCTAGACTGACTAAAAGAATAGGATGGGAGCTAGTCATAAGTACGAATGCAGGAAGCTGCAGTGTGCGCCCCGCTCGGTTCATTGGGACCGGGCTAGCAAAGGTGCGAATCCTTTTACGCCAGAGGCCCAGGGGAAGCAATCAAACTCCATAGCAACTAAGGCTTTCTGCCGTCTGTCTTTCCCTTCTCTCTCTTCTCTTAGCAAAGTCAAACAGTTGGCTTGCTACAAGCTGGGCTCAGGGACTGGGGAAGACGGGTGGATTAGGATTCTCCAAAGGATTGATAGAAGTCTGTTTAGAAGAAAGTGTGATCTATGACTATGAAGTGAACTCTGATTATCAAGCGAACTATGACTTATTTTCTTCGAGAAGAATCTATGACTTTGAAACTGCCAGCAGAATCTATGACTTGGAAATCTATGACTTTGAAAGATCTATGACTTTGAAACTGCCTGATAGAAGATTGAGTAGACCTACTTGACAGGCTCTTTCTCTTACACTACGCTCTTTTGCATGACTTTTTTCTACTATGTATTCAAAAAAAATGGTTCAAAAGTACCATAAAATAAGTGAGAACCACTAGGATAATAGGATAATAACAATAAGTGAGAACCACTAGGATAATCTATCCAATAATGAGATCTATCAAGCCCTTCGGACCTTCTGCTTTTCCTTCTTATTCCGTTTCCAGTGGGAATCTTCAAGTGAGAGTCCCTTCTTGATGGCTATTCATTTCTATCTCATTAAGATGTTCATGTGATAGGGAGGCAAAGAATCCTAACAATTGGTCTTTGTTAAAAATCATTACTATGACCGAATGACTTGAGTCCGGGTTCCGGTTTGTTAATGCTATAAGAAAGTGTGTCTCTGGATTTTGATCCTATGCAAATCATTACGTGGCTCATATAGAGATGGAAAAAAACCTGGACTTGGCTTGGGAGCAAGGGGTCAGTGGATGATGATGCCGTTTGGTCAAAGCAACGCTCCAAGTACGTTTATGCAATTAATGACGCAGGTCTTGCGCCCATGGTCGGTTTGTTTTGGTATCTTTTGATGAGATATCGGTCTTTCGTAAAAATGCCGTTGAACATATGGAACATCTTCGCCAATTAATGATAGTGTTGCAACAAGAGAAACTCTATATCAATTTGAAGAAGCCTCCGGGGGATCCTTTTTTGTTCTTGAGATTTTGCATTTCAGCTGAAGGAGTCAAGGCTGATCCGGGAAAGGTTAGTGCCATTGTGGAATGGCCAGTACCTACCTCCACTAGTAAGGTTCGTAGTTTCCATAGTCTTGCCACATTCTACCGTCGCTTCATTCGCAACTTCAGCACCAGCACCTATCACAGAGTGTTTGAAAGATAGTCATTTCACTTGGACTCTGACTGCGGAGGAGAGTTTCCAGTTGAGTGAGAATAGAACAACAGCCATTTTTCAGTTGATCCATTGTGATGTTTGGGATCCGTACAGATATTAGATTTCTGACTTCCGTTCCGATTAAATGGGAGATGGGCAACATAGGCAAGATGGGACTTGGCATCAGGTTCAGGTCAGGGCATGAAGCTACAGATTCTATTTGCGGTCGTGAGACAGAGGTCAGAGGCAACTTGTTATATAGGTAGCCATGCGTGTTAATAGATCTTCTTCTTGATGTCTATAAGTTCAGATTGGATGGGTGCCTTGGGTATGCTTTCAAAAGGGCTGTTTTCATGCGTGCTTTCGTGGTCTCTTGCTTTTTCTGTTGGATCATCTACAAGTTGAGAGTGTGCTCGGGCAAGTGGGCTAACCGGAACTACTAGTAACGGGAGCTGTAGGTGAGAGTCTCTTTCCCGCATATACAAATATTCCTTACCAGGTGTCCAGCGAGAATGTTTTGACTACGTAAGCGAAGCAGACGAATCCGCCTTAGCCTATTACTATTACTCAAAAATGTGGTCGAGACCCCTCCCTTATTTACATATAAAAGAATTGCACGAAGTCCGATCGAGGAGCAGAATCCCTATTAATAAGTATCTCAAATGCTTGCCTATTATCTATCTCAAACTTTATCCTTAACTTGAACTAGGGAATCGAAGGCGCGTCTAGCCCTGCTCTTTATTCAACCGATGCTATGAAGCTTGAGAAAGAGGAGAGAGCAGCCTTTCAGGAGGAACCTGTGACACCTGCACGGATGCCCGGCTGGAACGGTTTGACAATGAATTCAATCTTGTCTTGGATGCCCACCCGAAAGTAGCATTAGCAACATTAGAATCCCATATCTTCTTTTGTTTGTTCTGCTTCTCGTAATTAGCCTTGTTGCTGGTTTGGAACCCTGAGCAGACTCCGGTGATATTGAATCAGCCAGAAAGAAGGTTCACTCCTCACCTTTGAAATGTAGCTTGAGCAGCTAATCAGTCAATACCCTATGTTCTTATTTCACACAATCCAGGAACTTCGGGAAGAAAAGTCTGTAGGAAGCTTACCCGAAGATAGGACATTCATTCCTCTAAGGCAACGCCTTTAGCTACTCAACTACTTGAGCTCATTCGATACCAGACAAGCACTCATTGGCTACCAGGGCGCTACCAGAACTACTCAAATAAGATCGTCGGCTTCCTAACTCCGAGAAAAGAAAGGCGGAGGAGGATTTCTTGAGAAATCTTGTAGTTGAGGAAGTGGAAAAGTATCTGGACAAATATAAAGAAAATGTAATGTCCGAGTTCCCCCGAAGTTACCCTTATATAGAAACGCCAAGTTTCTTGAGCAAGGTGAGCACTAAACTTCTATAGGATGCCAGATTGCCAAATACGGCAGACCCGGCAGCTATGCAATTACTTAATTAAGTCTACAATAATTTGGTGTCCGATTTTCGGCTAGTGGACAGCTATACCAATAATCCTGTATACAGCTGTATAAGATTTTTTCTAAAGGATTATCGGTGAGCAAGAATTCAAATGTAGTTTTGAGTTTCGTTAGTTAACCTACCTTTTTCTTTTGGTGGTGAGTTTCCTTTTTTCTTTTTTTTCGCTATGCGCCGCTCCGCCAGCAAGGAGTGCCACGCACAAGCAGAGCGAAAACAAACAAAGCAGGGGGAATTATTCGTTGGGGGAAATCCTTTGATTGCGTATTATAGATCCATGTCTTTCTTGTTCCACTAGCTAGGACAAAATTTGCACATGTCCGTTTCGTTATTACAACCTTCTTTTTTGATGTCAAAGACCAGAAGCTACGCGCAAATTCTCATTGGGTCTTGGTTGTTCTTAACAGCGATGGCTATTCATTTAAGTCTTGGGGTAGCACCACTAGATCTTCAACAAGGTGGAAATTCTCGTATTCTCTATGTACATGTTCCTGCGGCTCGGATGAGTATTATTGTTTATATCGCCACGGCTATAAACACTTTCTTGTTCCTATTAACAAAACATCCCCTTTATCTTCGCTCTTCCGGAACCGGTATAGAAATGGGTGCTTTTTTTACGTTGTTTACCTTAGTTACTGGGGGGTTTCGGGGAAGACCAATGTGGGGGACCTTTTGGGTGTGGGATGCTCGTTTGACCTCTGTATTCATCTCGTTTCTTATTTACCTGGGTGCACTGTGTTTTCAAAAGCTTCCTGTCGAACCGGCTTCTATTTCAATTCGTGCTGGACCGATCGATATACCAATAATAAAGTCTTCAGTCAACTGGTGGAATACATCGCATCAACCTGGGAGCATTAGCCGATCTGGTACATCAATACATGTTCCTATGCCCATTCCAATCTTGTCTAACTTTGCTAACTTCCCCTTCTCAACCCGTATCTTGTTTGTTCTGGAAACACGTCTTCCTATTCCATCTTTTCTCGAATCTCCTATAACGGAAGAAATTGAAGCTCGAGAAGGAATACCAAAACCTAGTTCACTCGCTCTCTTTGCATCCATGGCTGAATGGTTAAAGCGCCCAACCTAATAAAGAGGCAAGTAGGTTCGATTCCTGCTGGATGCACTTGGAACGTTCAGTTCAATCGCAGCTCACAGAATCTAAAGAGATAGCTCGCCCTTATAGCTTATGGGGCATTTCACTCGCTCAACACTCGTTCAAAACATCCACTCGTTCAACAGGAAAGAAAAGGTCCAAAGGATCTACTTCTCAGGATGGAAAGAAGCAAGAAAGTCTAGAGAGTCGAAATGACCTTGGTCCAACCATAGTAGGACTGATTCGGAAGATTCTATCCTATTCTTCTAAAAAGGAGTTCTCTAATTTAACTGGACTTGAAAGCGGTGGATCAAGCCCCCCTTTTTCTTTGGCTGTGTCCAAGTGAAGTGAAACTCGGGAATGAAGCAGATAGGTCTCAGTCGAAGAAAGGTAGCCCTATTGGGTCTGGGATTGCTTACCTTTCTTTCCTTCTACAGTACGCCTTAGGTGATTCTAAACCTCCACTCTCAGTCTACTTTTGAATCGATTGCCTTACCTATACCGACCCTACTCAACAGGGGCCGTGAACTATGAAAAGCCTGCCAGGCAGAGAAAAAAGTGCAAAAGCGATTGAACAAAGTCGCTCCGGTCGAAATGGTTTGGATGCAGATGAGGGAGAGGGTGAAAGCTTTCATTTAAAGGTAAAGGGAAGGGAGGAGGACAAGTAGATCTTATCCTGCGTGCAGTAAGTATGAAGAAGAGAGCCAGGTCACTAGCTAGGTAAGGGTCTACGATTGCTCTGCCTACCATAAATAATTTGAATTGAGCCTATACTCTTTGGAAATTACTGAAAGAGAGGCCTAGGATTGCTCACAGATCTGCTTAAAGGAACTTAAGATAAGTGCTGGACATGCTTTGTTGAGGGGCTCAACCAATCAATAGCTTCGCTTACTTCCCCAGAGTCTTTTGCCTACTTATTGACCACTGACTCCTAGATCAGCTAACGACTCTTTTGAAAGCATACAGATCCCCAATGACAATATCGTCACCCGTGGGATTGGGGGCTATGAGTTGAACTATACCTGCAATCCGTTGACATGGGTACTATTCTTCAGGGACTATCCCACATCGACGACAACTACTCTCTTTTCTGTAAAAGATTGCTGCTTAAAAAGAAGTCTGACTCTTCTTATATCAATCCCCCTTCCTTCTGGAATACGACAGCTACTACTTTGATTGAAAAATTAGAACGACTGCTGATGTGTAAGCGGAGGCATACTTTGATGTATCAAGCGCTACGCACTAACTTCTGCGTCCTTCTTTTGGACGAGCAAAACTGGACTTGAATATGGACTGATGCTCGGCTGGATGATCCGTGCTTCTAACATCTCCCTAACCAATTTTTCAATCTCGTCCTTCTGAGTATATGTATACCGGTAAGGACGGATGTTAACTGGTTCTGCTCCTTCCTTAAGGTTGATAGCATGTTCCCTGCCACGTTTTGGGGGTAATCCTTGCGGCATCTCAAACACGTTTTCATGCCATTCCAACAACTGTTTCACTTGAGCATCCTCAGGAAAATTTTGAGTCTTAA